GTTAATGTAGCTTAAATCAAAGCAAGGCACTGAAAATGCCTAGACGGGTTATAACCCCATAAACATACAGGTTTGGTCCCAGCCTTATTATTAGTTATCAGTAAGATTACACATGCAAGTAACCGCACACCGGTGAGAATGCCCTCTAGATCCAGTCGACCAACAGGAGCAGGCATCAAGCACGCTAACCAGCAGCTCACTACGCCTTGCTAAACCACACCCCCACGGGATACAGCAGTGACAAAACTTAAGCAATAAACGAAAGTTCGACTAAGCTATACTGACATACAGGGCTGGTCAATTTCGTGCCAGCCACCGCGGTCATACGATTAACCCAAACTAATAAAACACGGCGTAAAGTGTGTTTAAGTCATTTAATAATAAAGTTAAATTTTAACTAAGTTGTAAAACACTTCAGCTAAAACAAAAATAATCTACGAAAGTGACTTTAATATTCTGAAAACACGACAGCCAAGACCCAAACTGGGATTAGATACCCCACTATGCCTGGCCGTAAACATAAGTAATTCTTGAACAATCTTACTCGCCAGAGAACTACAAGCAACAGCTTAAAACTCAAGGGACTTGGCGGTGCTTTACACCCCTCTAGAGGAGCCTGTTCTATAATCGATAAACCCCGATAGACCTTACCATCCCTTGCTAATTCAACCTATATACCGCCATCTTCAGCAAACCCTACCAAGGTAACAAAGTAAGCATAAACATTTGACATAAAAACGTTAGGTCAAGGTGTAGTCTATGAGATGGAAAGAAATGGGCTACATTTTCTAATAACAGAATAACATCTCACAGTAACCTTTATGAAATAAAAGGCCAAAGGAGGATTTAGTAGTAAGTTAAGAATAGAGAGCTTAACTGAATGTAGGCCATAAAGCACGCACACACCGCCCGTCACCCTCCTCAACTCTTAATCACCAATACTTTAATAACAAAATATAATAACAAGAGGAGATAAGTCGTAACAAGGTAAGCATACTGGAAAGTGTGCTTGGAACACTCAAAGCGTAGCTTAACACAAAGCATCTGGTCTACACCCAGAAGATTTCACAGCAACGTGACCACTTTGAAACTAACCTTAGCCTAATACCCACAAATAATATAACAAAACCAAAATTCCCTAATCAAATCATTTACCACAGACCAACTATAGTATAGGAGATAGAAATTTTATTCAGCGCAATAGAGAAAGTACCGCAAGGGAAAAAATGAAAGAAAAATCCTAAAGTACAAAAAAGCAAAGCTCACTCCTTGTACCTTTTGCATAATGACTTAACTAGAATAATTTGACAAAAAGAACTTCAGTCAAGGACCCCGAAACCAGACGAGCTACTCATAAACAGCTTTACTCAGAGCACACTCGTCTATGTAGCAAAATAGTGAGAAGATTTATGAGTAGAGGTGAAAAGCCTACCGAGCCTGGTGATAGCTGGTTATCCAGAAAAGAATCTTAGTTCAACTTTAAATTAACCTAAAGTAATACAATTAAACTTCATGTTAACTTAAATGTTATTCTAAAGAGGGACAGCTCTTTAGATCAGGCTACAACCTTCAGTATAGAGTAAACAATTAAACTTCCATAGTAGGCCTAAAAGCAGCCACCAATTAAGAAAGCGTTCAAGCTCAACACACTTACCCACCTTAATACCACAATTTTACAACACCTCCTACTAATCTACTGGATTAATCTATTACTTAATAGAAGAAATACTGTTAATATAAGTAACAAGAATTTCAATTCTCCTAGCACAAGCTTATACCAGACCGGATGCCCACTGGTAATTAACAACAAGATAAAACTATATATACATATACAATTTATCCCATAAACTGTTAACCCAACACAGGCGTGCACTTAAGGAAAGATTTAAAAAAGTAAAAGGAACTCGGCAAACACTCACCCCGCCTGTTTACCAAAAACATCACCTCCAGCTTAATCAGTATTGGAGGCACTGCCTGCCCAGTGACACGTGTTCAACGGCCGCGGTATCCTGACCGTGCAAAGGTAGCATAATCACTTGTTCTCTAATTAAGGACTTGAATGAATGGCAACACGAGGGTCCAGCTGTCTCTTACTTTCAATCAGTGAAATTGACCTCCCCGTGAAGAGGCGAGGATATCACAATAAGACGAGAAGACCCTATGGAGCTTAAATCAAATAATCCAATTAAATATATTTCAAACCTAATAATTGGCATAACCACTTAATAATATTGGATTAAAGATTTTGGTTGGGGTGACCTCGGAGCATAATAAAACCTCCGAATAATTATCACCTAGACCTTACCAGTCAAAGTACACCCACCATAAATTGACCCAAAACCAATTTGATCAACGGAACAAGTTACCCTAGGGATAACAGCGCAATCCTATTAGAGAGTCCATATCGACAATAGGGTTTACGACCTCGATGTTGGATCAAGACACCCTAATGGTGCAACCGCTATTAACGGTCCGTTTGTTCAACGGTTAAAGTCTTACGTGATCTGAGTTCAGACCGGAGTAATCCAGGTCGGTTTCTATCTATTTAACATTTCTCCCAGTACGAAAGGACAAGAGAAAAGAAACCAACCCATAATAGCGTTTCCAGCATAACAAATGCAACCAACTCAATTCAGTATGCTACTACATACACTACCCAAGATCAGGGTTTGTTAAGATGGCAGAGCCCGGCAATTGCATAAAACTTAAGCCTTTATAATCAGAGGTTCAATTCCTCTTCTTAACATAAATGTTCATAATTAATCTTCTTCTTATAATTATTCCAATTCTCTTAGCCATAGCCTTCTTTACCCTCATTGAACGAAAAATCCTAGGCTATATGCAACTTCGTAAGGGCCCTAACGTTGTAGGTCCACATGGCCTTCTACAACCCTTCGCAGACGCAATAAAACTATTCATTAAAGAACCTCTTCGACCCCTAACCTCCTCCTCACTACTCTATACAGTAGCACCTACCCTAGCCCTATCAATCGCACTAGTCATATGAATTCCCATACCACTACCATATCCATTAATTAACATAAATATAGGAATTTTATTTATCCTAGCCACATCAAGCCTAGCAGTATATTCAATTCTATGATCAGGCTGAGCCTCCAACTCAAAATATGCCCTAATCGGAGCCCTACGAGCAGTAGCCCAGACAATCTCTTATGAAGTCACTCTAGCCATCATCCTTCTATCTGTTCTCCTAATAAATGGATCATTTACCCTTTCCACCCTTATCACAACCCAAGAATACTTATGACTAATTATTCCATCATGACCATTGGCTATAATATGATTCATCTCAACCCTAGCAGAAACAAACCGGGCTCCTTTCGACCTCACAGAAGGAGAATCCGAATTAGTATCAGGCTTTAACGTAGAATATGCTGCAGGACCATTCGCTCTTTTCTTCATAGCGGAGTATACAAATATTATTATAATAAATGCCCTAACCACAGTCATCTTTATAGGAACATTATATGATCCTCATAACCCAGAAACATACACAATAAACTTCACTACCAAAACCCTTGCACTAGCTATATTATTCCTATGAGTACGAGCATCCTACCCCCGATTCCGATATGATCAACTTATACATTTATTATGAAAAAATTTCCTCCCCCTAACATTAGCACTATGTATATGGTACATCTCCCTCCCTATTTTAATAGCCTGTATTCCACCACAAATATAGAAATATGTCTGATAAAAGAATTACTTTGATAGAGTAAATAATAGAGGTTTAAATCCTCTTATTTCTAGGATTATAGGCATCGAACCTATCCCCAAGGATTCAAAATCCATTGTGCTACCAATATACACCATATCCTACACAGTAAGGTCAGCTAAATAAGCTATCGGGCCCATACCCCGAAAATGTTGGTTTATATCCTTCCCGTACTAATTAAATTACCTATCCTTATATCTATTCTAATAACAATTTTTACAGGAACAGTACTAACAATAATCAGTTCACATTGACTTTTAATTTGAATTGGATTAGAGATCAATATACTAGCTATTATCCCAATTCTCATAATAAAAACTAACCCCCGATCCACAGAAGCAGCCACTAAATATTTCCTTACACAAGCTACAGCTTCTATACTACTTATATTTACTATTATCATAAACGCCATAAATTCTGGTCAATGAAACATCATAAATAACTACAGTATCTTAACTTCCTTCACAATTATTGTTGCCCTCACAATAAAACTAGGAATAACCCCATTTCACTTCTGAGTACCCGAAGTTACACAAGGAATTACACTAACAGCAGGTATACTACTCCTTACATGACAAAAACTAGCCCCTATCTCCATTATAATCCAAATTTACCCCTCAATGAACCCAAATATCCTTTTATTAACAGCCCTATTATCCATTTTAGTAGGAGGGTGAGGAGGCCTAAACCAAACACAATTACGAAAAATTTTAGCATACTCATCAATCGCACATATAGGGTGAATAGTTACCATCCTCATATTCCACCCCTCCCTAACAGTCCTAAATCTACTAATCTACCTAATATTAACCATCACCATATTTACCATATTAAACATAAACACAAATACAACCACCTTAGCCCTATCAAATCTATGGAACAAAGCCCCAATAATCACCATAACAATTCTCGTCTCCCTATTATCCCTAGGAGGCCTACCACCACTTACTGGCTTCCTACCAAAATGAACTATCATCCAAGAACTAACAAAAAACAATAATATCACCATAGCCACAATAATAGCAATCGTAGCATTACTCAACCTATATTTCTATATACGACTAATTTACTCCACATCTTTAACTATATTTCCATCATACAACAACATAAAAATAAAATGACAACTTCAATCCATAAAACAAGCTCTCTTTTTATCACCACTAGTCATTCTATCTACTCTCACTTTACCTTTATCACCAGCCCTCTTAACTATAAATTAGAAATTTAGGTTAAATAGACCAAGAGCCTTCAAAGCCCTAAGAAAGTAGACACGTACTTAATTTCTGCTAATTAAGGATTGCAAGAATTTATCCTACATCAACTGAACGCAAATCAATTACTTTCATTAAGCTAAATCCTCACTAGATTGGTGGGCTCAAACCCCACGAAAAACTTAGTTAACAGCTAAATACCCTAATCAACTGGCTTCAATCTACTTCTCCCGCCGCTCAGGAAAAAAAGGCGGGAGAAGCCCCGGCAGAATTGAAGCTGCTTCTTTGAATTTGCAATTCAACATGAAATTTCACTTCAGGACTTGATAGAAAGAGGGCTTAACCTCTGTCTTTAGATTTACAGTCTAATGCTTGCTCAGCCATTCTACCATTACCTATGTTCATCAACCGTTGACTCTACTCAACAAATCATAAAGATATCGGAACCCTTTACCTCCTATTTGGGGCTTGAGCAGGCATAGTAGGAACAGCCCTCAGCCTCCTTATCCGCGCAGAGCTCGGCCAACCAGGGACCCTACTAGGAGACGACCAAATCTATAACGTCATTGTAACAGCCCACGCATTTGTTATAATCTTCTTCATAGTAATACCCATCATAATTGGAGGCTTCGGAAATTGACTAGTACCCCTTATGATTGGAGCTCCTGATATAGCATTCCCACGAATAAATAATATAAGTTTTTGACTCTTACCCCCATCCTTTCTACTTCTTCTCGCCTCTTCCATAGTAGAAGCAGGTGCAGGAACCGGATGAACAGTCTACCCTCCTTTAGCCGGAAACTTAGCACACGCAGGAGCATCCGTAGACCTAACTATCTTCTCCCTACACTTAGCAGGAGTATCCTCTATTCTAGGGGCCATTAATTTTATTACAACAGTAATTAATATAAAACCTCCAGCTATATCACAATATCAAACACCCTTATTTGTATGATCAGTTATAATTACCGCCGTACTTTTACTGCTATCCCTCCCAGTCTTAGCAGCAGGAATTACCATACTATTAACTGACCGTAACCTCAACACAACCTTCTTCGATCCCGCAGGAGGAGGTGATCCCATTTTATATCAACATCTATTCTGATTCTTTGGTCATCCTGAAGTCTACATCCTAATTCTTCCAGGCTTTGGCATAATCTCTCACATTGTTACTTATTACTCTGGCAAAAAGGAACCCTTCGGGTATATGGGGATAGTATGAGCTATAATATCCATCGGCTTCTTAGGTTTCATTGTATGAGCACACCACATATTCACTGTCGGAATAGACGTGGATACCCGTGCATACTTCACATCAGCCACTATAATCATTGCTATTCCTACCGGAGTAAAAGTCTTCAGCTGATTAGCCACATTACATGGCGGCAGCATTAAATGATCACCTGCCATACTATGAGCCCTAGGTTTTATTTTCCTCTTTACAGTAGGAGGTCTCACAGGAATTGTACTTGCCAATTCATCATTAGACATTGTTCTCCACGACACATATTACGTAGTAGCTCACTTCCATTATGTCTTATCTATAGGAGCAGTCTTCGCCATTATAGGAGGCTTCGTCCACTGATTCCCCCTATTCTCAGGTTACTCTTTAGATGATACCTGAGCCAAAATTCATTTCGCAATCATATTTGTAGGCGTTAATATAACCTTTTTCCCACAACACTTTCTAGGTCTAGCAGGAATGCCTCGACGCTATTCCGATTATCCTGATGCCTACACTATATGAAATACAGTTTCGTCCATCGGCTCTTTTATCTCACTAACAGCAGTGATACTAATGATTTTCATGATCTGAGAAGCATTCGCCTCAAAACGAGAAATTTCAATAGTAGAATTAACCCCCACAAACCTAGAATGACTCCACGGCTGCCCACCACCCTATCATACATTTGAAGAACCTACTTATGTAAAAGCCTAGTTAAGAAAGGAAGGAATTGAACCCCCTATAATTGGTTTCAAGCCAACCACATAACCGTTATGACTTTCTCCATTTAAAGATATTAGTAAAATAATTACATAACTTTGTCAAAGTTAACTTATAGGTTAAACTCCTATATATCTTAATGGCCTGCCCAGTCCAACTAGGCTTTCAAGACGCTGCTTCCCCTATTATAGAGGAACTTATATATTTCCATGACCATACTTTAATAATCGTTTTCCTAATCAGCTCCTTAGTTCTCTATATTATCTCCCTTATACTCACCACAGAACTTACCCACACAAGCACTATAGATGCTCAAGAAGTAGAAACAGTATGAACTATTCTACCTGCAGTTATCTTAATCCTTATTGCCCTTCCATCACTACGTATCCTATATATAATAGATGAAATTACTACCCCATCCCTAACTCTAAAAACTATAGGACATCAATGGTACTGAAGCTATGAATATACAGACTACGAAAACCTATGCTTTGACTCGTACATAACACCATCATCAGACCTCAAGCCAGGAGAACTTCGCTTATTAGAAGTTGATAATCGAGTTGTACTACCTACAGAAATATCCATTCGTATACTTATCTCCTCAGAAGACGTATTACACTCATGAACCGTCCCCTCCCTAGGCGTAAAAACAGACGCTATCCCAGGACGCCTAAATCAAACAACCCTAATAACATCTCGCCCAGGAATTTACTATGGTCAATGCTCAGAAATCTGTGGTGCAAACCACAGCTTCATACCAATTGTTCTTGAACTAGTTCCACTAAAACATTTTGAAGAATGACTTCTAGCTATACTTTAATATCTCTGTGAAGCTATGTAGCGTTAACCTTTTAAGTTAAAGATTGAAAGCCCCAACCTTTCCACAGTGAAATGCCACAATTAGACACATCAACATGATTAACTACAATTTTATCAATAATCCTAACCCTATTTATTGTATTTCAATTAAAAATCTCAAAACACAGCTACCCCTTAAAACCTGAATTAAAAACTTCCAGTAAATACCAATACACCAACCCTTGAGATACAAAATGAACGAAAATTTATTCGCCTCTTTCATTACCCCTACCATCATAGGAATTCCTGTTGTAATTCTTATTATTTTAATTCCTACCATTTTCTTCCCCTCTTCACCCCGCCTTATCAACAACCGACTAATATCACTTCAACAATGACTTATCCAACTTGTGTTAAAACAATTAATGACAATGCATAATATCAAAGGACGAACCTGATCACTAATATTAATTTCATTAATCCTATTCATCGGCTCCACTAACCTACTAGGCCTGTTACCTCACTCATTCACTCCCACCACACAACTATCAATAAATTTAGGCATGGCTATTCCCCTATGAGCAGCCGCAGTTATCATAGGTTTTCGCCACAAAACAAAAAAATCCTTAGCCCATTTCCTCCCACAAGGAACACCTATTCTTCTCATTCCCATACTAGTAATTATCGAAACTATTAGCCTTTTTATTCAACCTATAGCATTAGCCGTACGATTAACAGCTAACATTACTGCAGGCCACCTTCTTATACACTTAATTGGAGGAGCCACAATAGTACTAACTTCCATTAGCCCAGCCACCTCTTCAATTACATTCACTATTTTAATCCTCCTTACAATCCTTGAATTTGCCGTTGCCCTTATTCAAGCCTACGTATTTACCCTCTTAGTTAGTCTTTATTTACATGACAACGCCTAATGACCCACCAAATCCACGCCTACCATATAGTTAATCCCAGCCCCTGACCTCTTACAGGGGCTCTCTCTGCACTACTTATAACATCTGGTCTAGCCCTATGATTTCACTTTAATTCAAGCACACTCTTATCCTTAGGCTTATTAACCAATTTACTAACAATATATCAATGATGACGAGATATTGTACGAGAAGGCACGTTCCAAGGACATCACACCCCTACCGTCCAAAAAGGACTCCGATACGGCATGATTCTCTTTATCATTTCAGAAGTTTTCTTCTTCGCAGGCTTCTTCTGGGCCTTTTATCATTCAAGTTTAGCACCCACCCCTGAATTAGGTGGCTATTGACCCCCTGCAGGCATTAAACCTCTCAACCCATTAGAAGTCCCCTTACTCAATACAACAGTACTCCTAGCCTCAGGAGTATCCATTACCTGAGCTCATCATAGCCTAATAGAAGGTAACCGCATAAATATACTGCAATCCCTATCCATTACAATCATTTTAGGAGCCTACTTCACACTGCTTCAAGCTTCAGAATATCTCGAAACATCCTTTACAATTTCAGATGGTGTTTACGGTTCAACATTTTTCATAGCAACAGGCTTTCACGGCTTACATGTCATTATTGGATCCACTTTCCTAACCATCTGTCTTCTCCGCCAATTAAAATTTCACTTTACTTCCAACCACCACTTCGGGTTCGAAGCCGCAGCCTGATATTGACATTTTGTCGATGTAGTATGACTTTTCCTTTACGTATCAATCTACTGATGAGGTTCCTATTCTTTTAGTATTATTCAGTACAATTGACTTCCAATCAATTAGATTCGGCATAAACCCGAAAAAGAATAATTAACCTCTCACTAACCCTTATAACCGATATTCTACTAGTACTTGTACTTGTATTTATCGCATTCTGATTACCCCAATTAAACATCTATACAGAAAAATATAACCCGTATGAATGTGGCTTCGACCCTATAGGATCAGCTCGCTTACCATTCTCCATAAAATTCTTTCTAGTAGCCATCACATTTTTATTATTCGACTTAGAAATTGCACTTCTACTTCCACTACCATGAGCATCCCAATCAATCAACCTAAAACTTACAACAACCGTAGCCCTTATACTAATTACAATCCTAGCTTTAAGTCTTGCCTATGAATGACTTCAAAAAGGCCTAGAATGAGAAGAGTAATGTGGTAATTAGTTTCAACTAAAACAAATGATTTCGACTCATTAGATTATGAACTACTCATAATTACCAATATGCTCTCAATCTCTATAAACATAACTTTAGCCTTTACTGCCTCTTTATTAGGAATACTAATATTCCGATCTCACCTAATATCCTCCCTCCTATGCCTAGAAGGCATAATACTATCCATATTTATTTTAAGTACCCTCCTAATTCTAAACACACAAACCACAATCACTTTCATAATACCTATCCTACTCCTAGTTTTCGCAGCCTGTGAAGCAGCTATTGGCCTAGCCCTCCTAGTAACAGTATCCAATACCTACGGCCTAGACTATATCCAAAACCTCAACCTTCTCCAATGCTAAAAATTATTACCCCAACAATTATACTATTCCCAGTAATCTGATACTCTAACAATACTAAAATCTGAATCAACACAACCCTTTATAGTCTAATAATTAGCTCCGTAATATTATTACTACTAAATCAAACCGACAACAACAGCAATAATTATTCACAAACCTTCTTCTCCGACTCACTATCCTCACCCCTCTTAATACTAACAGTATGATTACTCCCCCTAATAATTATGGCCAGTCAATACCATCTCATAAAAGAAACTTGAACACGAAAAAAGTCTTACTTATCTATATTAATCTTCTTACAGATATTCCTAATTATAACCTTTACAGCTACCGAACTAATTCTATTCTACATTCTTTTTGAGGCAACATTAATTCCAACCCTTATTATCATTACCCGATGAGGTAACCAAACAGAACGACTAAACGCAGGCCTATATTTTCTGTTTTACACCCTCATTGGATCCCTGCCATTACTTGTAGCACTAATCTACACCCAGAACTCCCTAGGCTCACTTAATATAACTACATTAACTTTATATAATCAAGAATTACAAAATTCATGATCCAACAATTTATTATGAATAGCATGCATTATAGCATTCATAGTTAAAATACCATTATATGGACTTCACCTGTGATTACCTAAAGCCCACGTAGAAGCACCCATCGCTGGATCCATAGTACTTGCAGCTGTACTCTTAAAACTAGGTGGCTATGGAATAATACGCATCACCACAATCCTTGACCCAATAACAAAACCCCTAGCATACCCCATCCTTATATTATGCCTATGGGGAATAATTATAACTAGCTCAATCTGCCTGCGTCAAACGGACTTAAAATCACTCATCGCTTACTCATCAGTTAGTCATATAGCACTGGTAATTGTAGCTATTCTTATTCAAACACCATGAAGTTTTATAGGGGCAACAACCCTCATAATCGCACATGGTCTCACATCATCCATACTTTTCTGCCTTGCAAATTCAAATTACGAACGCATCCACAGCCGCACAATACTCCTAGCACGAGGACTTCAATCTTTCCTCCCCCTAATAGCCACCTGATGACTATTAGCCAGCTTGACTAACCTAGCCTTACCTCCCTTTATTAACTTAATCGGAGAACTATTCGTAATCATAGCTTCCTTCTCATGATCAAACATTACAATTATCCTAACAGGCCTAAATATACTTATTACAGCCCTTTACTCCCTCTACATATTAACTGTCACACAACGAGGTAAATCCACCTACCACACACACAACCTTAATCCCTCATTTACACGAGAAAATACTTTAATATCTATGCACATTCTCCCTATTATTCTACTAACTCTCAATCCAAAACTCATTCTAGGTCCCTCATACTGTAAATATAGTTTAAACAAAACCCTAGATTGTGAATCTAGTAATAGAGGCTTACAACCCTCTTATCTACCGAGGGAGAAATGTAGGACTGCTAACTCTACTCCCCATATTTAAAAATATGGCCCCCTCAACTTTTAAAGGATAGCAGTTATCCGTTGGCCTTAGGAGCCAAAAAATTGGTGCAACTCCAAATAAAAGTAATAAACCTAATATCCTCTTTTACCTTAATTACATTAATTATTTTAACTTTACCAATCATAATAAATATTATAAGCTCCTACAAAAGCACTCCTTACGCATTACATGTAAAATCAACCATCGCATGTGCCTTCACTACTAGCCTTGTACCTACTACAATATTTATCTTCATAGGCCAAGAAACAATTATCTCTAACTGACATTGAACAACAATTCAAACCCTAAAATTAACCCTCAGCTTCAAACTAGATTATTTCTCTATCCTATTTATTCCAGTAGCACTATTCGTCACCTGATCCATCATAGAATTCTCAATATGATATATGCACTCTGATCCAAATATTAATCAATTCTTCAAGTACCTCCTAATGTTTCTCATTACAATACTAATTCTAGTAACAGCTAATAATTTATTCCAATTATTTATTGGCTGAGAAGGCGTAGGTATCATATCATTCCTCCTAATCGGCTGATGATACGGACGAACAGATGCAAATACAGCAGCCCTACAAGCAATCCTATATAACCGTATCGGAGACATTGGATTTGTCCTAGCCATAGCTTGGTTTCTCATATACTCAAACTCATGAGACTTTCAACAAATATTTATTCTAAACTACAACTCCAATTTCATTCCACTAATAGGCTTACTACTCGCAGCCACCGGAAAATCCGCCCAATTCGGATTACATCCATGACTTCCCTCAGCAATAGAAGGACCCACCCCAGTTTCAGCCCTCCTCCATTCCAGCACCATAGTTGTAGCAGGTATTTTCCTCCTAATCCGATTTTATCCCTTAATAGAAAATAATACCACTATCCAAACCCTAACATTATGCCTAGGCGCTATTACTACATTATTTACAGCAATTTGTGCCCTCACACAAAATGATATTAAAAAAATTGTAGCCTTCTCCACCTCAAGCCAATTAGGTCTAATAATAGTCACCATTGGCATTAACCAACCCCACCTAGCCTTTCTTCACATCTGCAATCACGCCTTCTTCAAAGCCATACTATTTATATGCTCCGGCTCTATTATTCATAACCTAAATGATGAACAAGACATCCGAAAAATAGGAGGACTATTTAAAGCCATACCCTTCACATCATCCTCCCTAATTATCGGAAGCCTAGCACTCACAGGTATACCTTTCTTAACAGGCTTTTATTCAAAAGACCTAATTATCGAAGCAGCAAACACATCAAACACCAACGCCTGAGCCCTCATAATCACACTCGTCGCTACATCCCTAACAGCCGTATACAGCACCCGAATCATCTTCTATGCATTAATAGGCCAACCCCGATTTACAGCTACATCCACCATTAACGAAAATAATCCCCTACTAATTAACTCCATCAAACGCCTAGTAATCGGTAGCATTTTTGCAGGATTCTTCTTATCCAATAATATTCTACCCACAACTACGTACCAAATAACAATACCATTTCACCTAAAAATGATAGCCCTAATAGTAACAATTCTAGGCTTTACCCTAGCAATAGAATTAAACACCATAACAAACAACCTAAAACTTAAAAAATCTTCATACCCATTCAAATTCTCCACTCTACTAGGCTTTTATCCAATAGTAATGCACCGTTCAATTCCCCTATCAAACCTCCACATAAGCCAACACACAGCCTCTCTCCTCCTAGATCTAATCTGACTAGAAAAAATTATACCAAAAAACATATCCAAAATACAAATAAACACCTCCATCATTATTTCAAACCAAAAAGGCCTAATTAAATTCTACTTCCTATCTTTCCTTACTTCCGTACTCATCTCCTTCCTATTTATCATTTAATTATCAGCCCCGAATAATCTCAATTACAATCAACACACTAACAAATAAAGACCAACCAGCAATCATCATAAATCAACTAGTATAATTATAGAGCGCCGCCACCCCTAAAGAATCCTCACGAACAACATTAACACCCTTATCTACAAAAACCATTCAATCCTCCAAACTACTTAAACCAACTACCACCTCCACCCCATCATGCCCAATTATCCACATAATTATTAATAATTCTATTACAAATCCTGCCAACAAAGCCCCCCAAATTACAACACTAGACCCCCAAGTCTCAGGGTATTCTTCAGTAGCTATCGCTGTAGTATAGCCAAAAACCACAAGCATACCTCCCAAATAAATCAAGAAAACTATCAAACCTATAAAAGAGCCCCCAAAACCCATAATAATCCCACAACCAACAGCTCCACTAACAATAAGACCAACACCACCATAAATAGGAGAAGGCTTAGAAGAAAAACTTATAAATCCTAATACAAGAATAATACTCAATAAAAAAACAGCATACACCATAGTTCTTACATGGGTTTAAACCAAGACTCATGGTATGAAAAACCATAGTTGTACTTCAACTATAAAAACTCTTAATGACCAACATTCGAAAAACTCACCCCCTTATAAAAATTATAAACAGTTCATTTATTGATCTACCAGCACCATCCAACATCTCCTCCTGATGAAATTTCGGTTCCCTCCTAGGAGCTTGCCTAGCTATTCAAATTATTACAGGCCTATTCCTAGCTATACATTATACAGCAGATACAACAACAGCATTTTCTTCCGTTACCCATATTTGCCGAGACGTAAATTACGGCTGAATTATTCGATATCTCCACGCCAACGGAGCATCCATATTCTTCCTATGCTTATTTATCCATGTAGGCCGTGGCATATACTATGGGTCCTTTACTATATCAGAAACCTGAAACATCGGCATTATTTTACTATTTACAGTCATAGCAACTGCTTTCATAGGCTATGTCCTCCCATGAGGACAAATATCATTTTGAGGGGCCACAGTCATCACAAATTTACTTTCAGCAATCCCTTACATCGGCACCATTCTAGTAGAATGAATCTGAGGGGGATTCTCAGTTGACAAAGCTACGCTAACCCGATTTTTCGCATTCCACTTTATCTTGCCCTTTATTATTGCAGCCCTAGTTATAATCCATCTCCTCTTTCTCCATGAAACAGGATCCAACAATCCACTAGGCACTTCATCAGACTCCGATAAAATCCCATTTCACCCTTACTACACAATTAAAGATTTACTAGGACTCCTATTTTTCTTAATCCTACTTTTAACCTTAGTGCTTTTCTCCCCCGACTTATTAGGAGACCCTGACAATTATACACCAGCCAATCCACTTAGCACCCCACCCCATATTAAACCAGAATGATATTTCCTCTTTGCCTACGCTATCTTACGATCTATTCCCAATAAACTAGGAGGCGTCCTGGCCCTAGTCCTATCTATTCTTATCCTAGCAATTATTCCCCTACTTCAATTAACTATACAACGAAGCATAATATTCCGGCCCCTTAGCCAAATCCTATTCTGAATTCTAACAGCAGACCTATTTACCCTTACATGAATTGGAGGCCAGCCCGTTGAACACCCCTTCATCACCATTGGTCAAATAGCATCTATCCTATATTTCTCCCTTATTCTCATCATTATACCAATCGCAAGCCTTATAGAAAACAAAATACTCAAATGAAGAGTCCTCGTAGTATAAATAATACCCCGGTCTTGTAAACCAGAAACGGAGATTACTCTCCCTAGGACAACTTCAAGGAAGAAGCACTGCCCCACCTTCAACACCCAAAGCTGAAATTCTACTTAAACTATTCCTTGAAAAAACAAATTTACTAACAAGAATATACACTTATATATAAACAAATATCTTATTTCCTAATACTGACATGCCACCTCAGCATGACAAACACCTGATATTTCCACTGCTCACCCCATGTCTACTGTACATTGTATGTTATCCCACATATCACTTATTTATGCAACAACCAGTAATCTATGTATATCGTGCATACGGCCCCAGACCACATGTACAATAAGCATGTATATTCTGCGTTTTACCGTACATAATACATATTATCTACAATCCACATCCTAACCCACATCCACATGACTATCCCCATCCAATGGCCAGTCCTTGATCTTACAGATTACATCTCCGAAAACCGTACATAATACATTCCTCGATTGATCGAACATTAGCGCATTCGTCTTCGATAGTCCACCTCAACATGGATATCCCCCTCCACTGTTTCTCGGGCCTCTACCATCCTCCGTGAAACCAGCAACCCGCCCACATAATGTACCTCTTCTCGCTCCGGGCCCATAACACTTGGGGGTGACTATCCTGAAACTTTACCTGGCATCTGGTTCTTACTTCAGGGCCATAACAGTATACCCGCTCATACGTTCCCCTTAAATAAGACATCTCGATGGATTAGTTACTATCTAGCCCGTGACACTGGCATAACTGAACTGTCAGGCCTCTGGTATTTTTTAATATTCGGGGATGCTTGGACTCAACATGGCCTACGCCGGCCCGCACACGGTCCATTGATTGTAGCTGGACTTAACGTGTACATTCTTTACCCTCATAATTATCATAGCTGACTATTTAATTCATGCTTGAAGGACATAAAAAACCAATATGCATACACATATATTATATGCAAGATTTCACATATTTACACACGTATGTGCCTATTGATTTTTAACGTATAAACGTTTACATAAACCACAACTACAACTAAATACTTAAACAAACCCGCTCCAAACCTAAATAATATCTTACTATAAACCCTGAACTACAAAACTTACTGTTAAACCCACAACAATCTCACAGAATTCATTACAAGATAACTCACTTTAAACAAGTCAACTAAGTATTGTCACCCTATACAAGACTCTAAGAATCCCAACTAATACTAGTATATTACCCCAAAAACATCTCCTACCGAAGAGC